TGCCGGTTCTATTCGGGATAGCGACAGCCCCGGGCGTGCTCTATCAAAAGAAAATTCCCATTCAATGCATGAAATGAAGTAGGATAATTTTATGATAATTCCTTATTGACAATATATCTAAATAATAGATATCTGTGTAACAATTTATGTTCTGGGGTTTACATAAACTCATATGTTTTGTTATAATTGAAATTGAGAAATATTTTTTGATTAAAAAATCAATACTGATTCGTTCTGTCTCAATTTGTATTTTGTCATTAGGAAAACACAATTTGAAATTCAAATTCCAGAATCGTTCATGAATTCGAAGTAAGGGGTCAATAGTCAATGGTTCTAATTTCTCGTCTGAAAAATACCCATTTGATTTCTCAATAGAAAAACGAGAGAATGTTTTTAGCATTGTGTATTTTCAGATACTATACAATCAATCATAAGGGATGGATCAAATCCAATCAAAAGGGGTCTTTCTTTTATTTTAGGAAATAAAGGATTAAGGAAAACAGAAGTCAAAATGCAAGTACAATAAAAATTCAGTAATCCGGGAAAAATTGCATCTATTCTATTTTGTATCATTTTGGCGGCATGGCCGAGTGGTAAGGCGGGGGACTGCAAATCCTTTTTCCCCAGTTCAAATCCGGGTGTCGCCTGAATCACCAAAAAAATCGAAATCATAATCGATTTATTGGATTGGTTTCTCAATAGTGTTTGGTAGAACCCCTTTTTGACTCTGCGACATTAATTCCACTATTATTAGTGAGGAATAATGAAAAAATTCCTTCGTATTTCTAGAGATAGGGGACATAATGCACATGGATATAGTAAGTCTCGCTTGGGCTGCTTTAATGGTAGTCTTTACATTTTCCCTTTCACTCGTAGTGTGGGGAAGAAGTGGACTTTAGAAGTACTACTAATTGAGTTCAGGAATCAAACCGTATCGATTGTTTTATAGATCATTCTTTTGAACTATTTAAAATCAAATCTTTTCTTTGAATTTGGAATCCCATTGGATTCCAATGGAGTAATCTATGATAGGAATCATACTTTTTCAATCAAAGAGATATTTCATCGATTCCCATCTTTGTACTTCGAAAAGAAAGGGATTCAGATGATTGGAAATTTATTCCAACCTAAAATTCTTCCGAAATTTTCTATTTCAATCAATGGGAATGGGCTCTTACTATCTTTATAGATGGATACTAAGGAAGACCGGACCTTTTTTCTTTTTTTTTTATTTCCCTTTTACTCTTCAAAAAAGAAGTCGTTTTGTTAAGCGTATACGCACTTTCTATGAGAAATGATATAGAGATAGTGGTTGTTTAAGGAGAGACTGGGCAATAATAAAATCTTGCCTCGGGCGAGTTACATATCGGGCATTTACCCTTTGGTTTCTATTTTTAGAAAGGCGGTTTATGCTTTATCGACTTATTTCATATCACGGTTCTGACGTTAAAAATAGGCGAGTTTTCCCCTTCCTTATTAGTAAAAGGAAAGGAATTAGAATCCTACAGATAAGAATTATTTCAGATTGATCGGAACAAATAACAAATAGATGTAGGAAATTGGGTCTTATGTCAATTCCATACAATATATGGAATATATAGATATGGAATTAATATACACATATATGAAGAGAATATTGTAGATTGATATATAGAAACTTAAACCTTTATCTTTATTCTAGATTACAACTTTATAGACTAAGAGATAGATAGTATAAAAATGAATTTTTATACTATCTATCTCTTATAAAATTGCCGACTATAATTATAGTGCGCTCATTTCATTTAAGTTAAGACGTGAAATTGGAATCCCTTTCATTTGACTTTGTCCATTTTTGATAAGAACTTGGAAGGAAAGTTTTATTCAAATTCATTTGAAAATTCAATTGAATTAATCATTTTGACTGACTGTTTTTACGTAAATGATAAGTAGAAAAGCGGTAGGAACTAGAATGAATAGTGCAGTAGCAATAAATGCAAGAATATTGACTTCCATAATCTCATCGGTTTTTTACTTCGCAATAACTCGGGATTTAATCCCCTAGAGATGATAAATCTTTTGTCTATCGTCTGTAAATTCAATGAATGAATTACCTCTTGATGATCTTGAACCGGATCACTATCATGAATAACAATATCTGATCTATCAAATCAACCCGTTGTCAAGACTTGAATAGTATAACATAGGAAGTTCTTTTATCCATACCGAATTCCAATTTTGATTCCTGACTCAATTACTCAAAAATTTTATTTATCATCCGTTTCCTTGTTTTTTCTATAACCCACCTTGCGTCTTCCTTGGACAATCTTCTGATGAAGGATCATCAGATTGCCTTTCCACTTCAATTAATTACATAGTTCCAAACCTAACAAACAATAAAAGCGAAATGGAAAAATAGGAAAGCAAAAAGAAATCAAGACTTCTTTTTGCTTTGGGAATGAAAGTATATCCTTCGACACTCTTTACTGGTTCATAGAAAGGGAAAAATGCATTTTTGGAT